TTTTATCCAAGAACACTTTCCAGTACCCTTACTTTGTTACGACTTATTTCCCCTTTCAAGAAATTGACGGGCAATTTGTACGAACATATGAAAACATTCACGAGGCCCCTCTACACCCCATTACTATTAAATCCTACTTACAACAGCCTTTCAACACATTTTCCGCACTTCTATCTCTAGAAAAATGTAGCGCATACATCCCCCCATATCAAGACCATAATGACCTGTCTTCTCCCCCACATGAGGTAGCGCCCCTATCTTTCAATAAAAACTTCTAACGGCCATGCAATACCACTTAATGAAGGTAAGATTCTCGGGCACTATCGAATTAAACTACACGCTCCTCTAATTTCCTATGAACCGCCAAATCCATTAAATTTCAGCCTTGCGGCCATACTCTTCAAGCGGAACAAAATTCATATAATACTTTATTACAAATCTATCCTAGTTTACAGTAAAGACTACCGGGGTATCTAATCCCGTTAATTACCCCCACTTTCGTGTTCAAACATTGGAATGAATAATAATTCGCCTTCGCCTCAAGCCCACCTTTTTTTCTAATTAAATTTTATCTTTACAAAAAAGTTACAACTATCTTTTCTTCCTCCGCCCCAACACCCTTTTTGCTTTTTTAATACACTTGGATGCAACGTATAACCGCGTCTGCTGGCACGTTGTTGGACCATCCTAATAGAAACCACTGTGTCATCCTTTTATAAAAACATTGCACAATTTTTTATACTGCCGCCGATTGGTTTTCACTAAAATGAGGCCTCCACTACGTATCTTAGGCTGCCCCAGTAAACAAAAAGATTATTTCGTTTATCAAATATTATTTGTTTGTATTTTGCTTTTTCCGTTTTTATATAATTTCTTTTGATTGTTTATATAACTTTTGGTCTTCCCCCGCGCCTCCTAATACGAAAAAACAGCTACTAAAGAACAATATATATTATTTTTCAGCCCCCATTTCATATTACTCTCACCAAAGCAAGTATTCCGGCACCACCGCATATTCAATTCCTGAACCAGTAACATACACCAAACCAACGTACCAACACATTATTAATATATAAACAGTATACTCTCCCCCCTGCAATCGACTAATAGCCTGCCCTAACACAACCATTATCGCACCAACCCCCTTTGGCCCGAAGTACTCCAAAACCCCACTATCTACTCATTTAAATAAACTATAACCGAACTTTAATACCCTCTCTAACACATTACGGTTCATTACTTCTTTAAACCGTCAAGCAAAATTTAGAAAAAAATACCAAAATTTAAATATCTCCCGGGTTTGACCCCTATGAAATAGCCCATAATTACTTTCCATATTTCTCAAAAACACATATATAGATCCCGCCCCCGTAGCACCCAAAAACCCAAATATTAAAGGAAGCCATTTTACCAAACTAGGCACAACTGGGACAAATTCGCTAGACAAAAAAAACTCTTTACCCCCATAACCAACTATTATACTTCCTACCGACAATATTACCAAAGGAATTAATATACACCAATTCCCCTCATAAACTCCCCGATATTTTAACCAAACCCCACGAGGTCGCCCTAAAAACACCAAATAAATTAATCTACCAGAATAGGCCCCAGTCAAACAAACAGAACCAACTCCCAACCAATAAACTAACCCCCACATATATTTGCCGTAAACTAACTCCAACCCCACATCTTTAGAATAAAACCCAGTTAGATAGGGAACCCCCATCAAAGACAAAGAACCCACTAATATACCAACATATACGATCGGCAGAACTCCTCGAAACCCACCAAACTTACGCATATCTTGCTCATCTCCCAAGCCATGTATTAATGACCCGGCACTTAAAAATAACAATGCCTTAAAAAAAGCATGATTTACCAAATGATATAACGCACTAGAAAAACACAAACAACCGCAAGCCAAAACCATTAACCCCAGCTGACTACAAGTAGAATACGCTATAACTTTTTTCAAATCCCCTTGCACTAGCCCCACAGTACCAGCAAAAAAAGCAGTTAAACTACCGATAGCCCCCATTAATAGTAATACCGCAGAACAATGTACAAATAAATCCGCGGAACGAATTATTAAAAAAACACCAGCAGTGACCATTGTAGCCGCATGAATAAGTGCAGACACGGGAGTCGGTCCCTCCATAGCATCCGGCAATCAAGTATGCAGCCCCAACTGCGCGGATTTTCCTACTGCCCCCACTAATAAACATAATCCAATTATTTCTAACTTGCTGTCCCCAATTTCATATAAAACGCCCAATAGCCCGTACTCTAACGTATCATATTGGTTTAATAAAAAGACCATCCCAATAATTAATCCCATGTCTCCGACCCTATTAACAAGCATTGCCTTTATCGCCGCCTTATTCGCCGCTAATCTCGTCCCCCAAAAATTGATTAATAAATAAGAACACAGGCCCACCCCCTCTCAACCTATAAACAATTGTAAATAATTATGACTAGTAACCAGAACCAGCATAAAAAAAGTAAATAAAGACAAATAAGACATAAACCGAGACACATGCGGGTCTCCCTCCATATATCCTATCGAATACAAATGCACTAACCCGGAAACAATCATAATAATAAACATCATTGCAATAGTGATATAATCTACATAAAACCCCCAATTTATTTCTACAAATCCGGTCTTTACCCAACTTTCAAATTCTACAGAAATCGCCCCCCCTTCTCTAATCTCTCACACTACCCTCAAAAGCACTAATAACCCACAAAAAACTAATAAAACTAATCAATAGCTGCTCCCTCGACTACCTAATTTCCTACCCCAAAGGCCGGCAAGAATCGCCCCCATCAAAGGAAAGCACAAAATACACAGAATCATTCTACTATATTACTAAGCTTTTTATAGACCCCCAAACAATTAAAATTTCTTGTTCTTTTTATATAGGCCTTGGCTCTTTAGTTTAGTTTACCCCCTCTAAGAACCCGTCAAATACCACCAATCCCCAATATAAAACCAATCAATAAAAATAAGTAAAAAACGCGAACACACCGATTAACACTCAAGGAAACAACAACAATCACTCCCTTTTGCCTAGTATTGCCTTTAACCGATCCCCCCAAGCCGCCTTTGAATATATTATTGAAATTACTCTTACATAAAACACCCCTGCGATTACCGAAACTAACACCAAACCTACTGCGAGAAACCCCCCGCCACTCATCAGAACTGACATAATTATTCATAACTTTACGAAAAAGATACCAAAGGGGGGTATGCCAGCAAGAGTAAAAAATAACAATATAAAACTCACTCCCAATACGGAATTTTTACGCCCCACTCCCACCAACTCCACTATAAACCCAGACCTTCATTTCAATTGAAGCAAAATAAGGAAGATACCAATAGTCACTATCATATAAATTATCAAATAAACAAAGCTTATCACAATTCCACTATTACCTCCCACTAACAACCCTAAAAGAACCATTCCCATGTTTATCATACCACTATAGACAAATAGTTTTTTCATCGAGGCCTGATTTAACCCCCCGATACCACCCACAAGTAAAGACAAAACGAGACACCAAACCACAATTTTATATTCAAATCCAACCTGCATTAATAAATAAAAAATACTTATCTTTGGTATAGTAACAAGCAACAGGATAGTATAGAAACTGGCCCCCCCATAAACATCCGGGGCCCAAAAATGAAACGGCACCATCGTTAGTTTAAATAATAACGCAACAGTAATTAGCCCCCGCCCCCAAGTGTCTAACAGGCATAAAAAATTGTTCCCCAAAAAACCGACTTCACCACTTCCTCCATAAACAAAAGCCACCCCCAATAAAAAAACGGCAGAAGATACCGCACCCAAAATAAAAAATTTTAAAGCCCCCTCAACTCCCCTGAGCCCCCGGGCCCGCCCTAACAACACAAAAAGCCCTAAATTTTGCATTTCTAGTCCTAAATATATCATAATTAAGTTTTCCGAGGAGACTAAAATAAATGCCCCTAGTATTACAAAAACATTAATTATAAATACTTCTTTCAAATTTCCCACTACAACTAAAATAGAAGTTATGATTATGAAAAGTCTACCACACAAAACATTTAAGCTAATACTTCCCCCCCAACCGGGTTGGACCCCTATGAAATAGCCCATTAAACATATCCCCAACTCCACTATTAATAATAACAACAATCATTTACCAATTGCCCCCCGAACTCCCCCCAATACTACTAATAATAAAACCCCAACCATCAACCCGTCCATTCACAATAATAACATTATATAAACAAGAACCAACCAAATAAAAAAAGATTATTTTTGTTTTCCGTTGTTTATTCTGCTCCCTCCTATAACTTAGAAATAGGACTCGAACCTATACCTTCAAACAATGATCCTGACGACCTCCCCTTAGTCTATTCTAATTATGGGAAGTATTTGGCCATTAAAAGATACGGGACTTGAACCCGCCCCTAAAGCTTTGAAGGCTTTCAGTCTCCACTAACCTAATCTTTCAAAAAATAGAAAAAACAAGAACTTCCAAAAACTAAAATTATTTGGCCTCTTAGTTTATTATTGACAAACAGCGGTAAGCCCGTGGTTTCTTTATAATTTTCACTTAATACTTCTTATTATCCGGCCCTAACTCCCCCAACAATAAACAAAAATGTATAAAAACAACCAAACCACATCAACAAAATGCCAATACCATGCCGCTAGTTCAAACCCCACTGGATCATCGTCACGAAACTGATAATACAATAACCGGAACCAACAAACTGTTAAAAATACACTTCCTATTATCACATGTAACCCATGCGCCCCAGTCATTAAATAAAATACAGACCCATAGACAGAGTCTGCAATAGTAAACGAGGCGACATAATACTCAAAACCTTGTAAACACGTAAATAAAAGCCCGAACGCCACACCACTCCCCAAAGCCCTCAACCCGACTACCCGCCACCCTCTAATTATACCATAATGCGCCCAGGTTACTAACATACCCGAGCCTAATAACAAGGCAGTATTTAAAAGAGGGACCGCCTTATAATCTAACGCTTCAACCCCCCGAGGAACCCAACATCCCCCTAACTCAACTGCAAAACTTAAACTATTATGAAAAAAAGCCCAAAATAAAGAAAAAAACAACATTATTTCAGAAACTATAAACAAAATCATGCCATATTTTATCCCCCGTTTGACAATTGTATTATGCTTCCCTAAAAAAGTGGACTCTCGAACTACATCCCGCCATCAAACTACCATTATAATCCCTACAAATAATACCCCCGACATCATTAACCAACTAGAACCATAATGCATATATAGGATGCCACCAACTACTAAAGAAAGCCCGGAGCAACCCCCCAAAAAGGGCCATGGGCTAGAGTCTACCAAATGATACGGCCTATAATATTTCATTCCCCTTTTATTATATAAATATTAGAAAAATAATTATAAAATTAACATAAAAAAGAATATTGATATGATTTTTATATTATTTTTGTTTTTAATTGTTTGCCCTTTAAATATTTAATGCAACTCATAGGCGTCTTTAAAATAAATTATCGTTAACAAACAAAACACGTACGCTTGGATTAATGCCACTCCGACTTCTAATGCAACTACCAGAATTAAAATCAAACTACAACCCAACCCCAAAAACAACCATTCATTCATAACCATCTCCCAAACAAATCCGGAGATTATCGCCAATAATAAATGCCCAGCAGTAATATTGGCCGCCAACCGAACCCCCAAAGAAATAATTCTAATTAAATAACTAACACTTTCAATTATTACTAGCCCTAAAGAGAGCGCCATCGGCGCGCCCATGGGCATAAACATACTCAAAAACCCCCACCCGAATTTTAATGCCCCTCGAATAGTGACTGCCACAATTATAGTAAAAGAGAACCCCACAGTTAATCCAACATGCGCGGTAGGAGTTAATATATAAGGGCACAACCCCCATATATTTATTATTAACAAGAACACAAACAAACTTACAATAAAAGGATAATATTTCTCCCCACCACCCCCAAAACTGTCAATAACCATCCCCCGGACACTGGCCAATAATCAACGAAACCCCACAACTCTCTTACAATAAATTAAACCCCGACCCATTCCTTCAAAAAAAATTAAAAACATCATAATTATAAGTACTAACATAATAGAAAAGTTAGAAACACCTAAAACCACAATAATGTTGAACTGATCAAAAAAAGAAACTACCATTTTTTTAATTTATATTTTCCTCTATCTCATCGAACACCCCCCCAATTATTTTATAGTCCGCCCCGCTTTTATATGTGTCTAATTCCAATCCACTTACAATCTTACTACGACATATCTCCCACGGAATTATATAATACCTAAACAAATAATACATAACAAGAACAACACCCCCGCCTACTAAATATTCCTCAAAATAATAAAAACTATCTAACTGCGGCATTACTCTAAACTTTTCATACACTCACCATATTCCTTTGTGGAGACCCCCCCTACTACAATCGGCATGAAAGAATGATTTGCACCACATATTTCCGAGCACTGCCCATAATAAACTCCCGGCCGACTAACTTTTACTAATAATTGATTTAATCTCCCTGGCACTGCATCCATTTTTAACCCTAAAGAAGGCACGGCAAAAGAATGCAATACATCCGCCGCCGTCACTAAAATACTCACCTCTTCTCCTACCGGCAACAATAGTCGGTTATCCACCTCTAACAACCTATTGCCCGCCAACCCCAAGTCTTCCCCCCCCACCATATAAGAATCAAATTCTAAAGTATCTCCCCCCAAATTTTGAACCTCATAACTCCAATACCATTGATGACCAACCACTTTTACTCTTACCCCCACTTCAACAACTTCTTCCATACTATATAATAACTTCAAAGAAGGCATTCCTATCAAAATCAAAATGATTCCTGGAATCAGGGTTCAAACCATTTCTACCACCCCGCCCTCACAAAAACTTAACAAAGGATACTTTATAACATAGACCCGACTAAACAAAATAATAACCACCGTCGAAATCAATACTAAAATAAACAACACTTCAGCATGTAAATGCACAATCTCCCCCATGACAGGAGAGCCCGCTGCTTGAAAACCTAACTGCCAAGGCTCGCTGTAATTAAATAACCCCATTAACCAAAACCTAAAAAAACACAACGGAAAAACAAAAACAGTCTTTTATTATTTCGGCTTTAATTTTTATTTATCGAATAATCTTATTTAGCTTACCCCCGAAGAACGCTTAATACGCGAACACCTACAACTCCTCTAATTCTATGGTATAAGACTAAAATACCCAAACCTAAGGAAGACTCCGCACCCGCAATTATTAAAATCATTATGAAAAAAATACCACCCTCTATACTATCCCCGGTGAGTCCTCAGTTTACGACTAATAAAGAAACAGACAACAATAATAACTCTAAACACATTAAAACACGAATTAGACTACCACGACTTACAATAATACCTACAACCCCCCCATTAAACAAACAAATCCCTACATACACCAATACCCGCATTACTCTCAATCTAATCCCCCGACTTTTCACTCATACACCAAACCCACAACTAAAATTCACAAAAATAAATACACAACCCAAGTTCCCAGCCCCCCTATAATAATATAAATAACCCCCCAGGGGAAAAGAAACACAACTTCCAAATCAAAAATTATAAATAATATACCAACTAAAAAAAACCTAACTGAAAAGGGAATCCGGGCGATTTCATAGGGGTCAAACCCACACTCATACACAGAACTCTTTTCTTGCTCAGGCACCTTTTCTACTAACAAATAAGATAATACAAAGGCCAACAAAGAGACACCAAAACAACAGCAACTCAAATAAACAGCCCCCAACATCTCCATTTAACCCCTTCTCTTTACCCCAGAATTACTCTCTCAAATCAAATCACCAACCAACTCCACCACTCCTATCATAGCTAACAGCAATATCAAGCTCCCTGCTATAAACCCCTCTCCATACTCTATATAGAGGGCCCGACCCAATAAAACAATACCCCTCTCATTAACCCCCCAATTAGGGAAAGTGACTTGGCCTATTTTAAAACAAAACAAGAACAAAAATAAAAATAAAAAAACAAATACCACAAACTTCGATTTTTCGCCCTGTAATTCATCTTCATTTAACATTAAAATCATCAAAACAAACATAAACAACACCATTATCGCCCCCACATATACCAACAATAATAAAAAAGCGATAAATTCTACTCCTAATACAACAAAAAGACCCGCGACATTCAAAAAAGCACTAACGAGAGATATCACCGCATATACCGAGCTCTTTGAACAAATAACCATAACCGCCGAAAGCAGAATCCCAACTGATAATAAATAACAAAAAAACAAATACATTCTTAAAAAACAAATACTATATTATTTTTTATATTGGACTAACTTTAATAAAATGTTAAGCAATTTCCCAAAACATTGGGGGAAATCCCCAATAAATAAACTAAACACAACAGAACAACAAACACATACACCTCCCGCCGATTTAAATCCCGCCCCCCCACCATATACTTGGAATGCGCCCCAAAAGCCACCCTATTATATAAATATAAAGAATACACTGCAGATAAAACAACACTTAAACAGGAGAAAAGCCCGAAATACCAACTATATTGGAAAAGCCCCATCAAACACAAAAACTCCCCGACAAAATTTAAACTCAAAGGCAGGCCTAAATTAGCCAAAGTCAATAAAAAGAAAAAAAAACAAAAAACTGGCATTTTTACTCAAATACCCCGATAATATCTTATCAGCCGAGTATTATAACGATCGTACAAACAAGTTACAGCAATAAACAACCCAGGACTAACTAATCCATGGGCAAACATCAAATAAATGCCCCCAATCTCCCCCTCACTAGTTAAGCTAAACAAGCCCAAGACAACAACCCCCATGTGGGCCACAGAAGAATAAGCGACAACCCGCTTCAAATCCACCTGTCGACATGTGATTAAACTACCATAAATAACGGCTAAAAGACCCAATGTTAAAACAAAAGAAGAACAATACTCGGCTCCGAGGGGGAATAACCCTAATGAGAAACGTAAAAAACCATAACCGCCCAATTTTAATAAGATGCCCGCCAATAATACAGATCCCGCGACAGGGGCTTCTACATGAGCCTGTGGCAACCAAATATGAAACGGGAATAATGGGACTTTTATTGCAAACCCCAAAAAAAATAATATAAACAAAAGACACTGTCAATAATTATTTATCTTATAATTATAAATATACATATAGTCCGTCCCCCCCACTTTTATATACAATATAATAATTCCAAGTAATAAAAACACGGAACCAAAAAAAGTAAAAAAGAAGAAATAAAACCCCGCCCGAATCTTTTCCTCCCTACTGCCTCAAAGTACTACAATTAGAAACATGGGAATCAACACGGCCTCAAACAAAATATAAAACCCCAAAATATCCATGATAGTAAACACCCCTATTAATAACCAACTCAAAACAAATAAACAAATTAAAAACTCCCGGACTAAATACTTTATCGACTCCCAACTTACTAAAATACAAATAGGCAGCAATAATAGAACCAATAACAAGAAGCAATAAGAAAGACCATCAACACCAAAAACACCCCACCGCAATTGCGTAAACTCCCCCCTATCTTGAAAACAAGAAAACCCCTCTTGAAGAGCGCCCCCCAATAAAAAAATTTCAATAAAAAGTATGAACGACCAAACCAAAGCGCTTCATTTCAATTGAACCACCTCTTTTTCAGAAATAATTCAAAGATGAGAAAGTGCTAGAAACGGTGTGATTAAAACTAATTTTAACATTTAACACTCAATAATCGGTTTTCTAATCAACCCGCCCATGGCATTAAAACAAGAAAATAAAAAAAATAAAAAACGGCCGCAAATTGGCCCACACTAATATAAGGAACTTCAACAGGCCTCCCGCCAATAATAGTTAATAAAAAGAAATCAAAAATAAGACATCAAAAAAAAAGCTTTCCGATCGGCCTAAAAGAAACCCCACGAAGCCGGCCATAAAAAATAAAGGGCAAAATAAACCATACCAATAAGCTACCCGCTAATGCAAAAACCCCACCTATCTTATTAGGTATAGACCGCAAAATAGCATAAATAAATAAGAAATATCACTCCGGCTTAATATGTACCGGGGCGACCAAAGGATCCGCGCACTTAAAATTCTCTGCATCTCCTAACCAATAGGGGTAGAAAAATAAAATAATGCCAGTTATAAACAGTATTATCAAATTTCCTGAAAGGTCTTTTATTATAAAGTGCGGGGAAAATGTAATACTATCGGCCCCGGATCAAGCCCCTAATGGGTTGTTAGACCCCCCCTCATGTAAAAAAAAAAGATGCACCCCCATTAAACCAACCAAAATAAAAGGCAACAAATAATGTAAACTATAGAAACTATTTAAAGTGGCATTTGAAACACTAAGCCCCCCCCAGACCCAATGAACAATTTCTTCTCCCACATAAGGCACGACAGAAAACAAATTAGTAATAACCGCACCAGCCCAAAAAGACATTTGTCCTCAAGGCAAGACATACCCCAAAAAAGCCGTTGCGACCATTACAAGATATATCACTATTCCCGTCCACCAAACTTTCCTTTTTAAATAGCCCCCGTAATACAACCCCTTTGCAATATGAAAATACACACATAGAAAAAACACAGAAGCCCCATTAGCATGTAAGTAACGAAAAAAGAAACCACTATTTATATTTAACCCCAACTCAGCCACTAAACGAAACCCCAAAGTTTCATGAGGGCAGTAAAACATTGCTAAGAAGATTCCAGTAATTATTTGCCCGACCAAAAAAAACCCCAACAACGACCCCCAATTCCACAAATAACTAATATTGACGGGAGTAACCAAATCCACAACTAAATTATTAACAAACTGAAAAACTGACTCTTTTCTGATAGATCTGCTCACTACCCCAAATCTTCTTTTTTTATATAAAAAACTCCAAGCTAAACTAAAAAACCAAATTATAATTTTCCTATTGCACCCCTATTAAAATACCAGAAACAAGTCCCAACCCACCCAAACTTAGGGGCAAATAGCTCTTTCACAACAACTCCATTAACTGATCATAACGAACCCTCGGCAAAGTCCCCCTAACCCAAATAAACCAAAAAACCAACAGCCCGCCCTTTACAAACAAAAAAGATCCCCCCAAGAACAAAACACCCCCCAAAACAGACATTAATAAAATATGAATATACTCAGCCAGAAAAAACATAGCAAATAAAAAAGAACGATATTCTACATTAAACCCAGACACTAACTCAGACTCCCCCTCGGTTAAATCAAAGGGCACTCGATTAGTTTCTGCTAACGCGGAGACAAAGAACATAACCATAATAGGGAATAGGGGGAAAACCAACCAAACCCCTTCTTGCACTTTTACTATCTCCGACAAACTTAAAGATCGGCAACACAAACAAACAGAAAGAAATAACAGTCCAATAGACACCTCATAACTAACCATTTGTGCGGTGCCCCGGACAGCCCCATCAAACGCATATTTAGAGTTACTTACCCACCCGGACATTAAAACAGCATATACACTAATTGAAGACACAAAAAACAAATATAAAATACCCAAATGTAAATCCATAAATAAATTGCCATAAGGGATAACCCCCCAAGGAAGGAAGGCGACCCCCAGGGCAAAAACAGCGACAAAGAAATACAACCCCAAATTAATTTGACTTGGTAAAAAAATTTCTTCCGAAAATAACTTAAGCCCATCTGCGAATGCTTGTAACAACCCCCCGGAACCAACGATATTAGGCCCCCGCCGCCTTTGAATAATGCCTAATAGTTTTCTTTCGGCCAAAGTAATAAAAGCGACAGCTATAAGAACCGGCAATATTACACTAATTGCTTTACACCATCACATTTTTTACAAACATACGGGGCCTCGAAATAAGTATGCCACTCTGGAGGGCTGACTTGCACCCACTCTAATGTCTCTACCCCGTCCCCCCACCCCCTAAATAATATTTGCTTTTTCAACGCATCATACACCATATAAAAAAAAACCATTATGCTTACTAAAGATATTACCGAGCCAAAAGAACTAACCAGGTTCCATCCGGCAAAACAATCTGGAAAATCAGAATATCGACGAGGCATTCCAGCTAATCCCAAAAAATGTTGAGGGAAAAAAGTCAAATTAACACCAATAAACATTAACCAAAAATGAACCCTTCCTAATAACTCATTATACTGATACCCAGTTATCTTCCCGAACCAAAAATACGTACCTGCAAAAATCGAAAATACCGCCCCCATAGACAACACATAATGAAAGTGGGCAACCACATAATAAGTATCATGTAACGCTACATCCAATGAACTATTAGCTAAGACAATACCAGTAAGACCCCCCATAGTAAACAAAAAAACAAATCCAGCAACCCACAACATCGGAGTATCAAAGACGAGCTCCCCCCCCATTGCAGTCATAATCCAACTAAATATTTTAATCCCCGTGGGGATCGCAATTATCATAGTAGCGGCCGTAAAATACGCCCGGGTATCAACATCCATACCCACAGTAAACATATGATGGGCCCATACAAGAAACCCTAATATCCCGATAGAGACCATAGCATACACCATCCCCAAATACCCGAATATTTGCTTTTTACTAAATACCACGATTACTTGAGAAACGATCCCGAATCCCGGCAAAATTAAAACATAAACCTCTGGATGACCAAAAAACCAAAATAAATGTTGAAACAATATAGGGTCCCCACCTCCTACCGGATCGAAGAAAGAAGTATTAAAATTCCGATCAGTTAATAACATAGTTATTCCCCCAGCCAATACTGGTAATGACAATAATAATAAAAACACTGTAACTAAAATAGATCATACAAACAAAGGCATTCGAGTTCAACCTATTCCAGACGCCCGCATATTAAAAATCGTACTAATAAAATTAATCGCCCCCAAGATAGAAGATATACCCGCCAAATGCAAACTAAAAATAGCCATATCCACAGATGGCCCAGAATGCCCCATCCCGCCAGATAGCGGTGGGTACAAAGTCCAGCCGGTCCCGGCTCCCCCTTCCACAAAAACAGACCCAACTAGCATAATAAAGGCGGGCGGTAATAACCAAAAACTTAAATTATTTAGCCTTGGAAAGGCCATATCTGGAGACCCTATATATAGGGGGACAAACCAATTACCAAACCCCCCGATCAATACAGGCATTACCAAAAAAAAGACCATTATCAACCCATGTGCTGTTACAACAACATTATATATATTATCATCCCCCAATAAGGTTCCTGGGGAAGACAATTCGAACCGCATTATCAAACTTAAAGATAAACCCACCGTTCCCCCCACAATCCCAAATAATAAATATAATGTCCCGATATCCTTATGATTAGTGGAAAATAACCAACGAGTTATTCAAGGACTGCTCTCTTTTGATGAAAAGAACCACTCAACAAACATTTTATTTTTATATAAACTATTGTCTAAAAGAAATCTTAGTTTAGAAACCTCAAAGCTACCCACCCCCGTAATATTGATAAATAAATAAATAAGATTAATTTTGATATGATTTTATTATTTTGTTTTTAATTGCTTCCTTTATACTCAACCTATAATGCAAACAATAATAAAAAAGCCATCATTAAACAAAATAGCCCCATTGCCTCCGAAATCGCGAATCCTAAAATAGCGTAAGTAAACAACTGTTGTTTCAAACTAGGATTACGAGCGTACCCAATAATCAAACTACCAAAAACAGTCCCAATACCCGCCCCACTCCCAGCAACCCCAATTGTTGCGGCACCTGCTCCTATATATCTTGCAGCATCCATTAATTCAGACATACTCCGATATAAACAATAGAAAACGCCCATTATACAAGCAAAAACTATTGTAAACAACGGGAAAACCGCTGTTTATTGATAAATATTATTTTATCTCATTACTAGTATTCAAATTATTTTTATCTAAAATAACATCCTCTTTAAATTTCTTATATATGTATTTAATAATTAATTCTTTGTCTTAATTACAAATCATAGAACAAACTCTTTTTCCTCCTTTCGTACTAAAAAAACAAAAGATATGAAATAATTGAAGATAGAAACCGACCTGGCTCACGCCGGTCTGAACTCAAATCATGTGCGATTTTAATGGACGAACAGTCCAACCCTTGAAAACTCCTGCGCCTTCAGGATATCACAATTCAACATCGAGGTAGCAAACTTCGTCTTCGATATGAACTCTCAAACAAAATCACCCTGTTATCCCCGCGGTAACTTTTTGCCGCTCTCGTAATCTATAAATTACGGATCAATATATCCCACCAAGTTATAAAAGATTTTGATAAACCAAAAAACTACATGCCAATTTGGGAGGGCCCCCTTATTGTCTTAGGCTTAACTATTTCTTAACCCACAAACCCCCTAGTTACTCTTTATAGGGGAGTCGCCCCAACTAAACTGTCTGTATTAATAATAATTAACACTCCAGTAAAGCTCACGGGGTCTTCTCGTCTTTCAATTACTATTTAGTATCTTCACTAAAATTCCAATTTCAATAAACTTTATATTGAGACAGTGAGGCATTCGTGAAACCTTCATACTTGCCAACAATTAATTGGCGATTGATTGCGCTACTTTAACACGGTCATAATTACCGCGGCCGTTTAACTACCCTTATAATCGAAACGATATTTAGAAATAGTCACTGGACAGGTCTCACCTCTATTCTTTACTAGAAGCTATGTTTTTGCGAAACAGTCGACACCTCCTAATTTTTGTCTAATTAAAGCAACTAAAAAGCAAAAATTTTATAGTTTTTTTAATTAAACTCTTTTCTTCTCGTAATCTTACAAAAACATTTTGCCGAATTCCTTAATATAAGCTTATTCATTTAAATACCCACTATTGTCAGTCGGAACCCCCATTCCTCTTCAACTATCCCCGATAGTCTTAAATTATACTACAAAAAATAAATAAAATTTCTTAATATAAAAGGTTACTGCCGCCTATTAAAAAATTTTTTTACAACTTTTGTAGACACCCCCAGGTATTTTTTACTCATGTTTGCATTATTTCTACTGATCTATTTTCATTATCCAATACAGTATATTCTACTACCTAAATTTATATCAAACACCCATAGCTTTAATACTTTTTTAAGTCGCCCACATTTTCAAAGGCCTTAACTTGAAAATTATGTAATTACACACTCTTTATAAGATGGCTACTTCCAAGCCCACTTTCTTTTTATCTAAATTAATCCCCCTTTTGCACTTAAAAATTTTTTCACGCCTTTAGCTAATATCCGGGCTTTTCCCCTCTCGAGCGAACACTTTACGCCCCCACTCTCATTAAAAATATAAAATATACCCTCCATAAATAAGATTTATTTAAATTTTCACTTCACTAAAAGAAATTTCGTAGAAAACCAGCTATTTCTAAGTTCGATTAGTCTCTCACCGCCAACTATAGATCATCTGAAACTTTTGCCACAGTTACCAGTTCGCCCCTCCCTTATACTCCCATATAACTTCAGGCTGCCCATAATTAGATCACTTAGTTTCGGGATTTTTAACTACAGAAGACTCACTCTCATTACGGCCCTTGCCTCGCTAAAAACTTCTTACAAACCCCTTATACAAAAGGTACGATAACAATATCTGCTTTAAAGACAAAACTTTTAACTTTCCTTCACAGTACTCTTCTCTATCGGTGGCCCCAAACATTGTTTATATAAGAATAAGAGATTTTTTGCTTTCCCGCTGTTTATCTCATTATCTTATTAAACTTAAATACAAAGCCCTCGCTCTCCACTACTAACTTTGCCTGCCGATTAATATTTCTTAATGCCGGATGTTTCCCTTTCAAAACTTAGAATCTTTATTTAGGCTTTCTTAAAAAAATCAAAATATCTCTAAATCAGGCCCCTAGTCTCCTTTTGTCTTCTTTTCTACTAATGAATGTATTTTTTTAAATTCATTAAAATTATAATGAACTTACTTAAAAAGCCAAGCCCCAACAAAATAATAAAATCATATCAAAATTAATCTTATTTATAGAATAACCTTATTATTGTTTATCGTTTATATAATGTTTATATGAAGAACACTTTCTATTGCCAATAAGCAT